AAAAAATGAGAAGGACAAAAAAGAAGAGAACAAAAGAAAGGAGAAAGCACGCATAGAAATAGCAGAAGCTTGGGATACGATCCCGTTTGCGCAAGTAATAAGAGGTTTAATGTTAATAACTCAATCGACTCTTAGAAAATATATTCTATTACCTTCATTAATAATAGCTAAAAACATTGCCCGTATGGTACTATTGCAATTTCCTGAATGGTCTGAAGATTTAAAGGAATGGAATAGAGAAATACATATTAAATGCACCTATAATGGTGTTCAATTATCAGAAAGAGAATTTCCAAAAAATTGGTTACTAGACGGCATTCAGATAAAAATCCTATTTCCTTTTTATCTAAAACCTTGGCACGGATATAAACTAAGGTATTCTTATCTAGATCGAATCAAAAAGAAAGGTCAAAAGGATGATTTTTGTTTTTTAACAGTTTGGGGAATGGAAACTGAACTTCCTTTTGGTTCTCCTCGAAAAAGGCCTTCCTTTTTTGAACCTATTTTAAAGAAACTCGAAAAAAAACTTGGAAATTTAAAAAAAAAAATAAAAGAAATCTCAAAAATAAATAAAATTCTATTGATATTTAGTAGATTGAAAGAAATAGATAAATCAAGAGAAACTAAAAAAGAAAAAGATTCTATAACGGATAATCAAATAATTAATGAATCGATGGATCAAATTAAATCTAGAAATTGGACAAATTTTTTACTAACAGAAAAAAAAATGAATGGTCTAACTGATAGAACAAGTATAATTAGAAAAAAAATAGAAAAAATTACAAAAGAAAAAAAGAAAATGACTCCCGGAATAAATGTTAGTACTAATAAAAATAGTTGTAATGCTAAAAGATTCGAATTAACAAAAATTATTTGGCAAATATTAAAACGACGTAGTGCTCGAATAATCCGTAAATTTTATTTTTTTATAAAATTTTTCATTGAAAATATATATATAGATATCCTTCTATCTATCATTAATATTCCCAAAATACATACAAAACTTTTTCTTGAATCAATAAAAACTATTATTGATAAACCTATTTCCAATACTAAAAAAAATCACGAAAAAAGTAATAAAACCAATCAAAATACAATTAACTTCATTTCAACTATACAAAAGTCCTTTTATAATATTAGTAATAATAATTCACAGAATTTTGATGAATTATCCTCCTTCTCACAAGCATATGTATTTTACAAATTATCAAAAGTCCAAGCCCCCAATTTGTTTAATATTCTTGAATATCGCGGAACATCTTTTTTTCTTAAAACTTCAATAAACAATAATTTTGGCAGACAAGGAATAATTTATTCTAAATTAAAAGATAAGAAACTTACGAACTCAAAAAAAAATCAATGGAAAGACTGGTTAAGAGGTTATTATCAATATCATTTATCTCAGATTAAATGGTCTAAATTAATAGCACAAAAATGGCGAAATAGCGCAAAAAAATGTCGTACAATTCGAGATAAAAATTTAAACAAAGCGGATTCATATGAAAAAGAACAATTGAGTTATTATAAAAAACAAAGTGATTACGAAGTATATTTATTACCAAATCAGAAAGATAATTTTCAAAAATACTATAGATATAATCTTTTATCTTATAGATCTATTAATTATGAAAAGAGGGAGAACCTATCTATTTATAGATCACCATTCCAAGTAAATAAAACTCAAAATAATTTTTATAATTACAATACACAAAAAAGAAACAAATTTGCTAGATTAGCCTATATCCCTATCAATAATTTTCTAGGAAAAAGTGCTAGTATATATATGGAAAAAAATATGGATCGAAAATATTTTGATTGGAAAATTATCAATTTTTGTTTTCAAAAAAAAATAGATATTGAAGCTTGGGTCAAGGTCAATACTAATAGGAACCAAAATACTAAGACCAAGGCTCCAAATTATCAAATAATTGATAAAATTGATAAAAAAGATCTTTTTTATTTTATGATTCATCAAGATGAAGAAAGCAATTCATCCAATCAAAAAAAAAAATGGGATTGGATGGGAATGAATACAGAAATACTAAGTCATCCTATATCAAATTTAGAACTTTGGTTCTTTCCAGAATTTTTCCTTTTTTATAATGCATATAAAATGAAACCCTGGTTTATACCAAGCAAATTCCTTTTTTTGAATTTGAATATAAATGAAAATCTTAGTGAAACTAAAAACCTGAATAGAAAACAAAAAGGAATTATACCGTCAAACGAAAAAAAATATTTTGAATTCAAGAATAAAAAAAAAAAAGAATTTGCAAATCAAAGAGCTCTTCGATCAACTATGCAAAACCAAGAAAGTCTTGTATCTGTTCTATTAAACCAAGAAAACGAGATTGCGGAAACTTATTCGGAATCAGACATGAAAAAACTACAAAAGAAAAAACAATACAAGAGCAATACAGAAGCAGAACTTGATTTCTTCCTCAAAAGATATTTACTTTTTCAATTAAGATGGGATGGTGCTTTGAATCAAAGAATGATCAATAATATCAAAGTATATTGTCTCCTGCTTAGACTGAGAAATCCAAAAAAAATAGCCCTATCCTCTATTCAAAGGAGAGAAATGAATCTTGATATAATGCTGATTAAAAAGAATTTAACTCTTACAGAATTGATGAAAAGGGGAAGATTGATTATCGAACCTCTTCGTCTGTCTGTAAAAAAATCAGGCCAGTTTATTATGCAACAAACCATAAATATTTCATTAGTTCATAAGAGTAGACATCGTATTAATCAAAGATACCAAGAGAAAATATATGCCGATAAGGAGGATTTTGATAAATCCATTCGAAGCCATCTAACTGGAAATAATAATTCTTATTTGTTTTTCCCTGAAAATATTTTAGCGTCTCGACGTCGTAGAGAATTGAGAATTCTAATTTGTTTCCATTCAAAGAATAGTCAAGGTATCGATAAAAATAGAATATTTTGTAATGGGAATAATTTTAAAAGTTCTAGTCAATTTTTGAATGAAAATAACGATCTTGATAGACATCAATTAATTAAATTTAAATTACTTCTTTGGCCCAATTATCGATTAGAAGATTTAGCTTGTATGAATCGCTATTGGTTTGATACAAATAACGGAAGTCGTTTCAGTCTGTTAAGGATACGTATGTATCCCGCAATTGAAAAGTAATTAATGAAACTTTATATAATACCATATCTGATATATGAAAGCAAACAAATGCACATATAACTTGTCTTACATTTTAGTCTAATATATGATACTAATTTAATGTAATGAGGTATCCATTATTTCTAAAAACGAATCAACAAAATCTTCTTAATTTTAAGATTGAAACAATTTTCTTTTAAAAATGCAAAATAGACTATTGTTTTGTATACTTATTCGAATGCCAGTTTAATTGGATCGATTCTTTTTATTTAATAAAATTAGATATAGAATTCAAAAAAAAATAAGTTTCTTATGTATACCACTAACTCGCATTATTATTACTGATCAGTAAAATTCATATTTGTAAAAAAAGGGGGATTCTTTTATGGTAAAAAATTCAGTCATTTCAGTGATTTCACAAAAAGAAAAAGAAGAAAACCCGGGGTCTGTGGAATTCCAAGTATTCTGTTTTACTAATAAAATACGAAAGCTTACTTCCCATTTAGAATTGAACAAAAAAGACTATTTATCTCAGAGAGGTCTGCGGAAAATTTTGGGAAAGCGCCAACGACTGCTAGCTTATTTGTCAAAAAAAAATAGAGTACGTTATAAAGAATTAATAGGTCAGTTGAATATTCGAGAGATAAAAACACGTTAATTTAAAAAATGATTTTACTTTTGATGACCCTCTTTTGATTTTCAGCAATTCATGGAAGAATGAATCGGGAAAAAACCTATGACTGTACCAGTTACAAGAAAGGACCTCATGATAGTGAATATGGGTCCTCACCACCCATCAATGCATGGTGTTCTTCGACTTATCCTTACTCTAGATGGTGAAGATGTTATCGACTGTGAACCAATATTGGGTTATTTACATAGAGGGATGGAAAAAATTGCAGAAAATCGAACAATTATACAATATTTACCTTATGTAACACGTTGGGATTATTTAGCTACTATGTTTACAGAAGCAATAACTGTAAATGCACCAGAGCGATTGGGAAATATTCAAGTCCCTAAAAGAGCTAGCTATATCAGAGTAATTATGTTGGAGTTGAGTCGTATAGCTTCTCATTTGTTATGGCTTGGACCCTTTATGGCAGATATTGGTGCACAAACTCCCTTCTTCTATATTTTTCGAGAACGAGAATTAATATATGATCTATTCGAAGCTGCCACCGGTATGCGAATGATGCATAATTATTTTCGTATTGGAGGAATAGCCGCCGATCTACCTCATGGCTGGATAGATAAATGTTTGGATTTTTGCGATTATTTTTTAAGGGAAGTTGCTGAATATAAAAAGCTCATTACGCGGAATCCTATTTTTTTAGAACGAGTTGAAGGGGTAGGCGTTGTTAGTGAAGAGGAAGCAATAAATTGGGGTTTATCAGGACCAATGTTACGAGCTTCCGGAATACAATGGGATCTTCGTAAGGTTGATAATTATGAGTGTTATGACGAATTTGATTGGGAAGTCCAATGGCAAAAAGAGGGGGATTCATTAGCTCGTTATTTAGTACGAATCAGTGAAATGACAGAGTCTATAAAAATTATTCAACAGGCTCTGGAAGGAATTCCGGGAGGGCCCTATGAGAATTTAGAAACCCGGCGCTTTGCTGGAGTCAGAAATACCGAATGGAATGATTTTGACTACCGATTCATTAGTAAAAAACCTTCTCCTACTTTTGAATTGTCAAAGCAAGAACTTTATGTAAGAGTCGAAGCCCCAAAAGGAGAATTGGGAGTTTTTATGATAGGAGATCAGAATGTTTTTCCTTGGAGATGGAAAATTAGACCACCAGGTTTTGTCAATTTGCAAATTCTTCCTCAATTAGTTAAAAGAATGAAATTGGCTGATATTATGACGATACTAGGTAGCATCGATATCATTATGGGAGAAGTTGATCGTTGAAATGATAATTAATATAAGAGAAGTAGAAGCTATCAATTCTTTTTCTAGGTTAGAATTCTTAAAAGAAATCTATGATATCATATGGCTGTTTGTCCCTATTTTAACTACTGTATTAGGAATTACAATAGGTGTACTCGTAATTGTTTGGTTAGAAAGAGAAATATCTGCCGGGATACAACAACGTATTGGCCCTGAATATGCGGGCCCTTTGGGTATTCTTCAAGCTCTAGCGGATGGGACAAAATTGCTTTTTAAAGAGAATCTTCTTCCATCTAGAGGAAATATTAGTTTATTCAGTATTGGCCCCTCCCTAGCTGTCATATCCATTTTGTTAAGTTATTCAGTAATTCCTTTTGGTTATCATCTTGTTCTAGCCGACCTCAGTATAGGTGTTTTTTTATGGATTGCTATTTCAAGTATTGCTCCCATTGGACTTCTTATGTCAGGATATGGATCAAATAATAAATATTCCTTTTTAGGTGGTCTGCGAGCTGCTGCTCAATCAATTAGTTATGAAATACCATTAACTCTATGTGTGTTATCAATATCTCTACGTGTGATTCGTTAAAACATAAACTTTCTCTTATTTCGTTTTTCATTTCTAGGAAAAAGATTAAATGAACCAAACCAGATAGTTATATGAGTGAAAGAAAACAGCTTAAAAATTCGCAGTAAAAGTGGAGTCTCATTGCCTATGTACAAGAGTTAAATGAAAAGAAAACAAAAGTCTATATTGTTTACCCCAAGCTTGATTCATTAGTCATCATGGCTTGAAGCGGGTTTAAAATAAAAGATCCAATTCTAGAAAATTTTTACTATCTATTCCCATAGTTGTATTACTATAAGAATAATAGAGGATTGAGCAAAAAAGAGTGGATGATTAGGAACACCAAGATACAAAAAGGATTAGTAATGTAAATAATGCAAATTATCCAACCGAATATTTCGACATCAAGAAAATCAAATTGGGGCTTTAAGTTAGTAGAAACGACCAAGTAGTACTCCCCATGATTTCGATCCAGAGTATGCTCCTATCCCCGATTAAGTAAATAACTATTAAGAACGAAGTAATCTTTTACCCTTTTTTACGTCTCCCCTTTTATGAGAAAGGAGAATAGGAACAAAAAAAATAGAAAGAATGGAAAATAGAATAGAAAACAAAGACAGCTTTTTTATTTTCTATCATAGAACTTTAAAGAATTAGAATTCTTATCCTGATTCATGAACGAATGTCTAATTTTTGTAATCAAAAATCATAGGTTGAAATTTCTATTAATCTATTAATAAAAATTGCTAAAAAAAAATATTTTATTCAAGGATTAAGTTATTACTCAACAAAGAACAATTGAATGGTTAAAAAAAAGATGAGATCAATTCCGAAGCACGGTTTATTAGAAATATATTCTCTAGCAGACAGAATTTCATTGGTCTAATTCGGGACCTTACAATAAATATATTTTTAGTTTATTTATCTATCGTACAAACATATTAAGATTAATAAAGAATATTGAACAGGTTTTTAGATTTATCTGTGACCCTCGAGGAGCCGTATGAGATGAAAATCTCATGTACGGTTCTGTAATAGAGATGGTAGCAGTGATGTTATCACCGACTATGATTATCTAACAGTTCAAGTACAGTTGATATAGTTGAAGCGCAATCAAAATATGGTTTTTGGGGGTGGAATTTGTGGCGTCAACCTATAGGATTTTTCGTTTTTCTAATTTCTTCGCTAGCGGAATGTGAGAGATTACCCTTTGATTTACCAGAAGCGGAAGAAGAATTAGTAGCAGGTTATCAAACCGAATATTCAGGTATCAAATTTGGTTTATTTTATGTTGCTTCATATTTAAATTTACTAGTTTCGTCATTATTTGTAACAGTTCTTTACTTGGGCGGTTGGAATCTTTCTATTCCGTACATATTTATTCCTGAATTTTTTGAAGTAAATAAAGCAAGAAAAATAAAAATAGTTGGAGCTATAATTGGTATCTTTATTACATTAGCTAAAACTTTTTTGTTTTTGTTCCTTTCTATCACAACAAGATGGACTCTACCAAGGCTGAGAATGGACCAACTATTAAATCTTGGATGGAAATTTCTTTTACCTATTTCTCTCGGTAATCTATTATTAACAACTTCTTCCCAACTTCTTTCGCTATAAAAAATAGTGATATTTTTTATTTACCATTTGTCTCAAACAAGAGAAAGAAACAAATAGAAAATTTCTATAGACATTTACGATATGTTCCCTATGGTAACTGGGTTCATGAATTATGGTCAACAAACAGTACGAGCTGCAAGGTACATTGGTCAAGGTTTCATGATTACCTTATCTCACGCGAATCGTTTACCTGTAACCATTCAATACCCTTATGAGAAATTAATCACATCAGAGCGATTCCGGGGCCGAATCCACTTTGAATTTGATAAATGTATTGCTTGT